AATATCGCTGCTACGCCAAAACTCGGCGCAAAGAACCAACCAGATTGCCCCAGTGGATAAATAAGGAATACGGAAACAAAAACAGCGATTGGAGCAGAGAATGAAATTGCATTATAAGGCCGCAATTGAACAGACCGAGCAAGTTCAAATTGACGTAACATGAAACCTATTAGTGCAAAAGCCCCATGGAGAGCGACAAAAGTCCACAGACCGCCTAATTGACACCAACGAGTAAAATCCCCTTGCGCTTCCGGGCCCCATAGTAGCAACAAAGAGTGTGCTAAACTATTGGCAGGGGTGGAAACTGCCGCGGTTAAGAAATTACAACCTTCCAAATAGGAACTAGCCAATCCATGGGTATACCAAGAAGTTACAAAAGTTGTCCCTGTAAACCAACCCCCTAAAGCGAAATAAGCACAAGGAAAGAGCAATAGGCCGGACCATCCTACAAAAACGAAACGGTCCCTTCGTAACCAGTCGTCCATAATATCAAATAGATCATTTTCTTCTTTAGTAACTCTACCAAGGGCTATAGTCATAGTGATCCTCCTATTCAATTACTTCAACCATTTCCGAGCACCTCATATCACTTCCAAGGCATACGATAGTTTGATTATCTGTGGACGATTTCTTTCTCGTTCAATGCCCTTTTTCAAAGGTCTCGAAGATAGAAATTTTTTATTTTTATCTATGGGGTCACAACCGAGGTCGTGGTAAATCCATGAATTTGATTCGATTAGTTTTTCTTATACTATAGAAATAAACATTTGAATTCAGCATTATTCCATGACTCCTATTTCAAAGCCTGTCTTTTAAGGAAAAATGAAAATAAAAGTAACCCCTCTTTTCCCACTCGCTCTCTATTGCATGGGTGGAAGAACAAAAATTGGATTCTGAAAAAAAAAAAGAAAGATATTGAAAAAAAAAAATTGACTTTCGAAATCAATTTTTATGTGTAGCGGAAAGGAGTTGCGATTTCTTCTTATTCCTATAGAACATCTAGTAACAAGAATATGAAATCGTAAATAGCGAAAAATTCTTGCCTTGCGCGGTCTAAGTCTAAGGAAATACAAAAAATCCGCTTATACAATTTCATCTACATCGAATTTATATATCAGAATAGTGGATAGAGGCATCATTCAAGGAGTCAGGTCTACTTACTTTATCTTTCTTTCCAATTTTATGGTGGGTTTGATAAGAACCCTTTTTGTTTTGTTTATAAATAATCGAAAAAAGAGTTTTTTATTTTTTATATAACCTGCTTGTTTTATTATAACAAGTCCTATATGAAAATGCCCGCTGAAGAGAAAATCTATCTGATTGTTTCTCAGCCAATATCGAATTTTAGAAAGAAAAAACAAGAATTTTCTTCTTTTTTTTATTAACATTAAGAAAAAAGAATATAATTAAAATGGAATTGGCAATATAATTTTTATGGACTTTTGAAAGAAAAAGGAAGGATTTTTTGCAATCGTTATTTCTTGCCTCTGTCATATCACGGAAACCTTTCGATTTGGAACGGGGAGAGATGGCTGAGTGGACTAAAGCGGCGGATTGCTAATCCGTTGTACAATTTTTTTGTACCGAGGGTTCGAATCCCTCTCTTTCCGCCCCCTCGGATCATTTGGGACTTTCGAATTGGAAGGAATTCTGACCCCCGGATTTTCTCATAGATAAATGTACGAAACAAATCCAATTTGTAAGAAAAAATTCCAAAAAAATTTGGATTTTTACTCCTCACGCCCAGGATTACGTCCTGGGTCATTAGATAAGAATCCAAAGATAAAGAGGGAAACAAAGAATATCACTACTGTATAAACAAAAAGTTTGAGAGTAAGCATTACATAATCTCCAAGATTTTTTTTTTAAGGAATAGATTACCCGTTTTTCCTTACCACACAGATCCACTAGGATGGGTTTTGTTTATTTTTACACCTAAAAATGCAAAAATCAATTCTTGAAAAAAATTGCAAGAATTGATTTATAATAAGCACTCTTATCAATATCAAAAATTAGGTTAGGTATTGTGTGGGTACCTAAAGGTACCTGCTCAACGTAGGTGCAGGGGGTGGGGTAGAAAGGCGGATCCCAATTTATTGCTGCAGCTATACATTCAATGTAGAAGAATTAGAATTTTAGAATCGAAGGTTCATAATATAAGACTTCTCGGCTTTTATTCATTTTTAGAATTTTTTTGGAATGAATACATCATTCAATTTGGCAGACAGAACAGAGTAGTAAAGATTTCATCGAAAACTTACAGCAGCTTGCCAAACAAAGGCTAATAGAAAAAAGAGTATAGGTATGACAGGCATAAAATCCACGATTGGGTTGAAAATGGCATAAGCTTCGGGCAATTTGGCGAAGAAAAAACTAGTCGGATAAAGAACAGAATTAAAACAGATACAGGTTAAACTAAGTATATTAGGCATAACAAGCATTTCGTTCTTGTAGAGTAGATAATTGGATTTTGATTGAGTTATTTTTCTAAGGGAAAAAAGAAAAGGCGGGTTCAAAATCCTTTTTTCTTCGGACTTTCCCAAACGCAAAATACCTCCTTGTATTCGCACTCTCAAATGAGAATGGAAGAAATTCGACTTTCATATAATATCTTAATAGAATTCCATGTAATGATCAATGCATTTTTTGGATTCTATATTATCCGCATGTCTAGAATCCTAGCAAGAGAGTATCCCTCATTTTTTATGTAATTGAAGTGGGATTGACGAATAACAAATAAACATAATAGTGTTTATTAGTGTCGCATAAAACCAGAAATGGGGCGTGGCCAAGTGGTAAGGCAGCGGGTTTTGGTCCCGTTACTCGGAGGTTCGAATCCTTCCGTCCCAGATTTTTTCTGATGAAACGAAAGATGAAATCATATTGTACCCCACACGAGACAAAAGAAAGTTTATTAAAGAGAATAATTATCTCTTATGAACTCTTAGATTAGATGCATTTCTAAGCATTCTTTTTCTTTCTCAGAAAACATAATCAAGTGTCAAGTCCAGTCAAATTGAATATCTTTATTTTCATGAAAAATTGGGTCTATCAGTCACATTCAGGATATGCCCCTACTACTACTCATTACTCATATGTGTTTTGAAATTCGAACTTCTTAGATAAACTTTATGCTCCATATCCATGAAGGGGGAATTCTTACATGATACATTTGACATCTAATGTGAAAGAAAAGAAGGACCCCCTATTTATTTTTCCCGAACTAAAGAACTAAAGTAAGTAAATAAAAAGAAAATAAAGGGGGTATCCTAATTCTATATTTCATGGCCAGATTAAAGAATAGGAAGTTTTTAGTTTCAGCACAGGTCTTAAAACTTTTGACCAAGATCGGCTTGCGAAAAAAGAAAAAGGGTTTCTATTCTATGGATAGGAACTCCATTTTTGTATTTTAGATATTATCTGATTTGCAAATATCCATTTCTAAATCAATGGAATGTGAGGATTAGAGAGAAATTCATATATTCTGTCTACTCGGCTTTCGAATTAATTGAAAAAATTTTAAACTTGACGTAAAACACTGTATAAAAAATGAGACCTATCCCTTTATGATAGAGATAGATTTTTGTTGTATTATATTATTAGTAAAAAGGGCCCCTCTTTGGTTAAGCGAAAACCATCTCGATCTGCGATTCTTTAAATATCCAGAATGATCCATTCTGGTAAGGATAAGGTAAGAACTGTTCGTTGGATAGAATGGATTCAAAAAATCATACTTCTCCTGATTTTTGATTTGGAGTTGCTTCTTTTAGGTAAAAGAAAGAATGCTATAAGTAAAAGCAAAGGCCTTAATTTGACTTTACACGAAATGTGTTTTTTTTTTTACTTCATTTTTTTCCCTCTTTTGGTATTCGAGTCGAAGAAGTACGAGAATTCTATAACTACCAAAAAACTTTCAATCTTTTCATTGGAATAGTTTATTTAGTTAATAGTTTTTGTTATGGAAAAATATATTGCTAATCTAATTCTAATATAGTAATTAAATTAATTAAACTTTTTTTGAGGTTGATAGTTTATTTGTTGGAGAAGAGTCGATCCTTCGCTTCTCATTTCAGGATTGACCATCTCGAGTCCTCTGTTGAGGATGGAAATTCAATAAAAAATAAGTCTTAAGCAAACTTGTTTATTCGTCTTTTTCGAACTATGTTTCCTTTCCTTCATATGATAGAATATGGGTTTAAATAAATTGGATCTTTGCGGAGTCTTCCCCGATAAATACTTATTTCTTTTATCCATATTTCTCCATAGATAGCAAGTTTGAATTAGTATACAAAAAACTAAACTAAACCAATGACTATTCATGATCCCATCCATATTGGATCAATTCCCTATACCACTTTGCAATGAAATTAGAGGAATGTTTGTTATGGTAAAACTTCGTTTAAAACGATGTGGTAGAAAGCAACGTGCGACTTGAAGGACATGATCGATTGTGGATTTTGTTATCCATCATTTTCCATAGTAATGAAAATGCTCTTGGCTCGACATAGTCTGTTCTATTCGTCCCGAACCAAATTTGCGCTGGGTTGTTTGTAAGTAAATAGTACACGATGGAGCTCGAGAGGACAGAATTGATTTTTTATCAAGGGAAAGAATCTAGGGTTAGTGAAAACTAATAAATTAGGCCAACTTTGTCAGTCTATCCTTAATATAGAAATCGAAAGGTTAAAATAAGAAGAAAGTCCAATTTTGGAAGATTGGAAAAACTCTTTCAATTAAAAGTTTATCAGAATCAATCGCCCATATTCGATTTCTATAGAAGAGGGAAATGCTTTATCGAAGGAAATAAGAAAAAAAGGGTATGTTGCTACTCTTTTGAAAGAAAAAAGAATAGGAATTCCCGAAGTAATGTCTAAACCCAAGGATTTCACAAATCAAAGATAAAGAATTCCGGAACAAGTAAACGCGATTTTCAATTGTCTCAACAATAGAATTGGATCAGAATAAGGAATAAAAGTCAATTCGTTCGAGATGAGACAAAGAAAAGAGTTTAGAGACGACTCAAAAAATTTGGAAGGATTTTTCCTTTTAAGTCTGTCAGTCAAAATTAACCAACTTGAGTCATGAGTATAAATGAAATTTGTTTTTTCTGTAAGGAAATTAATGCAAGTCATAGTCTAATTTCTATCTACTTGTATTATAGACAGAAATTCGAATCTTTTTCTCGAGCCGTATGAGGAGAAAACCTCCTATACGTTTCTAGGGGGGGCATTGTTTAGCTACATCTATCCCAATAAGCTGTCTATCGAATCGTTGCAATTGATGTTCGATCTCGAAGAGAAGGAAGAGATCTTCGAAAAGTAGGTTTTTATGATCCGATAAAGAATCAAACTTGTTTAAATGTTCCAGCTATTCTCTATTTCCTTGAAAAGGGTGCTCAACCTACAAGAACTGTTTATGATATTTTAAGGAAGGCAGAATTCTTTAAAGAAAAAGAAGGAACTTTGAGTTAATTGAAGAACTAAATGAATAAAAAAGTAGGAGAGGATCACTAGTATCCCTCGTTGTCTAATTATTTAGACACAATTTGCCTCTTTCTTAGTCCTATTTTTGACTGGATTTATGTCGTGCCAATCCAACATAAGCCCTTATTTTATTTACTTTTTCTATCTAATTTGTTTTCTTACCATTGTATTTCCATTGACAAAGGTCTATTGAACAAATAGAATTTGTAGATAGATAGGTCTCTTTATCCTCACTCCATATTAGGTTTTTCTGTCTACACTTCGCTCAAATGATAAGGTTGTCCCTCTTGCATGTACTCTCATACAAGATTTATTTATATAAAGAAATAGAAATTGCTAAAAAAATGACAATTTTGCTATCGTGATTGGGGCCGCTCCTTTTTTAACCTTAGTGAAATTTAGCCGAACCTGTTCATTTTGGCATTTGAGTGTTTTTAATGGGCGATAAAATCTTTCTTTTAATGTTTTGCTAGTTCAATGTTTTGACAGGAGCGTGCGGTGTAATTCCATTGATTTTTGGGTTTCGATCGTATCTAAGATCCTATTTTATCTGGGTTGCTAACTCAATGGTAGAGTACTCGGCTTTTAAGTGCGACTATGATCTTTTACACATTTGGATGAAGCAACAAATTCGTCCAGACTCTTGGTAGAGTCTAGAAGACCACGACTGATCCTCAAGGGTAATGAATGGAAAAAATAGCATGTCGTAATAAAATCAATTTCTTATTTTTGATTTTTGGAATGGAATAAAAAATTCCTATTTTCTGGGTCTAGTGAATAAATGGATAGAGCCTGGCTCCAATTCTGGTAAAATAAAAAGCAACGAGCTTAACTTCTTAATTGAAATGATTCCCCGATCTAATTAGACGTTAAAAATAGATTAGTGCCTGATGCGGGGAAAGGTTGGGTTTTCCTATGAACGGACCCTTGATTTTTTCTTTTTTTTTTTTTAGAAATCCTAATTATTCTTGATTATAGATTGAAAAGGGATGTTATGGATTGAATGTGTAAAAGAAGCAGTATATTGATAAAGAGACTGGATTCCAAAGTCAAAAGAGCGATTGGCCTGCAAAAATAAAAGATTTGTTCTCTTTTGTAATTAGAACAAACATAAACTAATTGGATAGAAAAGGAAAAGATCTGTGGATTAGATTCCTTTTCTTTCCAGGGTTTGTATTAAAAAATGCAACACCCTGTTTTGACCATATTGCACTATGTATCATCATTTGAGAAACCGAGAAATGCTTCTTCTTTCTGATTCAAGTAGAAATACAAATGGAAAAATTGGAAGGGTATTCAGAAAAACAGAAATCTCGTCAACAATACTTCGTTTACCCACTTCTCTTTCAGGAGTATATTTATGCATTTGCCCATGATTATGGATTAAAAGGTTCCGAACCTGTGGAAATTGTTAGTTGTAATAACAAGAAATTTAGTTCACTACTTGTGAAACGTTTAATTATTCGAATGTATCAGCAGAATTTTTGGATTAACTCGGTTAATCATCCTAACCAAGATCGATTGTTGGATTACAACAATTTTTTTTATTCTGAGTTTTATTCTCAGATTCTATCTGAGGGGTTTGCGATCGTTGTAGAAATCCCATTCTCGCTACGAGAATTATCTTGTCCGAAAGAAAAAGAAACACCAAAGTTTCAGAATTTACGATCTATTCATTCAATATTTCCCTTTTTAGAAGACAAATTTTTGCATTTACATTATCTATCACATATAGAAATACCCTATCCTATCCATTTTGAAATCTTGGTTCAACTCCTTCAATACCGGATCAAAGATGTTCCATCTTTGCATTTATTGCGATTCTTTCTCAACTACTATTCGAATTGGAATAGTCTTATTACTTCAATGAAATCGATTTTTCTTTTGAAAAAAGAAAATAAAAGACTATTTCGATTCCTATATAACTCTTATGTATCAGAATATGAATTTTTCTTGTTGTTTCTTCGTAAACAATCTTCTTGCTTACCATTAACATCTTCTGGAACCTTTGTGGAAC